AGCTCATGTAGAGGCACCTACGGCAGGATCCGTCATCTTGGCAGGAATTCCTTTAAAATTGGGAACCTACGGCTTTTTAAGATTTTCAATACCCATGTTTCCCGAAGCGACACTTTTTTCCACTCCTTTCATTTATACTCCAAGCGCGATTGCTATAATATATACTTCCTTGACCACTTCAAGACAGATCGATCTTAAGAAGATCATTGCTTACTCCTCAGTAGCCCATATGAATCTGGTGACTATTGGTATGTTTAGTCGGGCGGCGGCCGTTAGGTCACCTATTTTGAGTTATGGACACACAAGGCCAAAACATGTGTGCCGGGCGTGCGACCCATCAACCTACTAGCAATAGGGGAGAAAACATAGCATGTCGCAATAAAAGCTTGATTCGAGGCGTCAGCAAAAGACTGCCGTCTGTTCCAAAAACAAAAGCCCCTCCGCGCCCCGGGACGGGAGTGGAAGACGGCCCTACGCGCAGGCAACAGCAGCACCGGCTCCACGAAGTCAGAATCGAATCTTTCTGTTGGCTTTCCCAATTCATTCGTGAATAAGAATAATGAAAGGGCTAGAAGCGTCAGCTTCTAGCTGCTTCGCCTGCTTCTTATTTGGATGGCTATGTTGGCGTGGCGAAAATGAACGAAAAGCGAGATGAACGTGCGATTTGAAAATCGATTGATAGAAGCCTGCTGATCTGATCAAAAGAGTAGGAATGGATAGAGAGGGAATCTATCAATAATAAGGGGAAATCTCCTATTTCTATCTAGACAACTATCTATTTATTTTTATCAGAAAGAAATCGATATGTATCTGATGGAGTCTACATCGTACGTAGAGCGCCTAAGCGCTTTTTGGGCCAGCTCAGTTCTCTTATCCATCGGTCCAATGCACTGGGCTCATCTCATGGAGCCAAAATTGGTTGTTGTTCGCCGCTTCGACGCATTCCCTTCTCTCCCCGGCATCGTCCCACACAGAAAGAAAGAGCGCAGAGCCCCGGCCCGACCTGTAGGTCCGCTAACGTAAAGCGAGGAGTTGAGCCTGAACTGGCGAACCGAAGGTGCTTTCGGAACCATACTTCCTACAGCTAACACGTGTCCAGTCCAGCGGGAACGCGCAGCGCAAACGAACGTGAGCTGCTATACCGAATCCCCCGCTGGCCATCGGGGACCGAGTGGTAAGGCCATGATCTGCAGGGGAACGGATCACTCATTCTTCCATTGGGGACAGGTGCACGAACGACAACTCCAAACGTCACACATCCGCCGCCTACCTACCGTTTAGGTGGCACCAGCGAGATCCAGCTAAGGTAAGGCGACACTTCGTGTCGCGGCTGCTCCACACCGCCGCGGTCTCATGAACCGCTCCGCACCGTCGCCTTCCCGCGCGCGAAGCGAATGGGCCCTGTGCGTCAGTTTCGGGGCGGGGGGGGGCGAAGAGAGAGCAGAAGAATGATTCATTTGGATCGACGAGCCCCAAAACTCAGAATCAATGGAATGTCTATCTATCCATGAACATCTATTCTATCTCTCTATACATATACAAGTCTTTTATGGCATGATATGATCGCCTAGCCCTAGCCGCATATCAGCTGCGCCCAATATGCGGGATTTCTCTTGGATCAGATCTTTCCCTTTTTTCGGAAGCTTTTTTGGACCTAGCGAAAAGGACTCCAAGCCTTCTCGCAAGCAAGCGCGAGAGAAGTAAGCAAAGTCAAAGCTTTGCCAGAAGCAAGACGAGGAAGCGGAGCTCTCGTATAAGCGCTAGCTTCCCCCGACCGACTAAAAGAGTCGCGACCTATTTTGATTCAAAAGAAAAGCGAAGGCGCCCCGGGTGGCAAACGGCTTTCTATCATAGTTGCAAGGCTTCCAAACCGTCAACTACTTAAGTACCAAAGGCTGCTTTCGCTTGCTTTCATAAGTGGGCTGTTCACTACAAGCTATCAGCGCTGTTTTAGAGGTAATAAGATAAGTCGACGTTCAATCTCTAAGGCGGCTTTCCGCTGATAACGGAATAGTCTTCGTATCCAAGAACAAAGGCCCTAGCTTATAGAGTTCGCTGCTTTTCCCAGGCCGGAAAAGGGCTTATACTGCTCGCATATATTCATTCAGTACCAATACAAACTACAACTACACCAAAGTAGAAGGGCCACTATATAAGCTAAAAGTAGCCTCTAGTAGTCGGCCGCGTCACAACAAGAGATAATTAGCCTTATGAATGGAATCTCCAGTAGGGGGCTCCGCCCGCCCGCCTACCAATCAAAGAGGCTGAGAGTAAGCGTAAGCTCACCCGTAAGGTAAGCTCGAGGAGCTTCCCTTCATTCGCTTCGCGGGAGCCGCACAGCACATAGCTGGAAGTCAGAGGGCCCATACTACCTGCCTAACCCTTCGCTCCGAGGGACCGTAAATCGGAAAGCGCCTTCTAAACCACCCCATTCATCCAAAAGAGAAGGGAAGGGGCCTATGTATTTTCATAACCCCTGCAGATTTGACCCTATCTACACCCGGCGCCAATCTCCTATCGGTCCTGCCATCACGCCGCAGAACGAGAGCTCGTGTGGAACCTTTTCTTTCTGGCGTAACAGCGGTGGAACGTAACAAAATATTACGATCGCGTAACATAAGGGCCGGAAGTACGGTAAACTCGGCCAAAATATGACACTCGGAGGGCCCGCCCCTTCTTCTTCACTTCAGTAAAGCCAACCTCTTTGTCGCCAGTGCTGACGCAGTGCGCACGTAGATAAGGAAAGCTAAATCCCAGTGGTGGGGGGGGCCGGTGTCTTTCTTTTACGGCCTAAACTCCTATTTGTCAGCCGTGGGGAACTACTGCTCGGTCGGGGGAAGGGAAAGGCGTCGGGCCTACCTATCCCGACCCGATAGGACCTCATAAAGGCAGTCACGAGAGGTTCCACCGAGCCGAAGGGCTTCTGTACGTGATCGTATTATATCACGTCGTCTCGTCCCCGCTGCATTGAAGAGTACCTATGCACTATGTTCCGGTTCACTGATAAGGAAGATAGAGTTGGGGTGGGGGTCTACGATGTGATACTTTAGTATGACGGGGGGGGGATACATACTAACTATGGGTAGGAAGCAGGAACCATTATGTAAATAACTTTGGGGGGTTACAGATCTCTTATACTACCATCGATCGACAGAACGGAACGACCAGAAAAAGAAGTGAAGTTAGAAAGCCGTATGATAGATGGTAAATATCTTGTACGGTTCGGGGGGTAATCGGCGTACTCTGATCAGTGGGGGGGAATCTTTGGCTCTATCGAACATACAGGGAATTGGAGGTAGCATTCTACCGATGTTAAGTCATGGACTGGTTCCTTCAGCCCTTTTTCTATGTGTTGGTGTTCTATATGACCGACATAAGACTCGACTTGTTAGATATTACGGAGGTTTAGTGAGCACCATGCCGAATCTCTCTACCATTTTCTTCTCTTCTACTTTGGCCAATATGAGTTCACCTGGTACTAGCAGCTTTATCGGGGAATTTCTCATCTCAGTAGGAGCTTTCCAAAGAAATAGCTTAGTAGCCACATTAGCAGCGCTTGGGATGATTTTAGGCGCGGCCTATTCCCTTTGGCTATATAATCGTGTGGTTTCTGGAAATTTAAAACCCGATTTCCTCCATAAATTCTCCGATTCAAATGGCAGAGAAGTTTCCATATTTATACCTTTTCTTGTTGGAGGGGCGACCGTCCGTTGAACTACCAAAGAAAAAAGGGTAAACCAATGTGATCATGACATTGTAGGTGCTTGCGATGGGACGGATGCGACTTCCCTCAGTTGGTTTGGGTGGCATAGCCCGTTGCAGAAGTCTCCCCTTTTTTTGATCCATTTCTTTATTAGAGAGCCAAAGCTTGACTTTACTAAAAAAATAAGGCTCGCGGAGGGTCGTTCACGTTTTTTGGCTGAGCCCTATCTTGCTGGGTGGGACCGAGATAAATAAAGGACGGGGGGATGCATGGTACTTCTCGACCATGTCTCCGAGGGACAGTTGAACGAGCGACTCATGAATGCTGCCGGGTCGGACGAGCCAATAACTCGAACGCGTTCGGTCTGTTTTTTGAGCAAGAATCACAGCGTTACCTTACCTTCACTATGATACGGACTCCAAGTTCTTATGGCGGAGCACGAGGAGATTTACCATCAATATGATGATGGGAATGGAAACCAGAAGCACGACCGGGGTCTTCGTGGTCCAAGATAATTAAACCATCAATAACAGTAACGTAAGCATGAGACTTTTTGGTAGTACCGGTGAACCAGATGGCCGCGGCGATAGAATCTGGGACGGAGGACTCGTAGTATCTCTCTAGATCTGGCAAAAGCGAAAGACCCCCTAACGTAATTCGAATGGGGGCTGACCGCTGAGCCCACTCTGGCCTCGCATGGCGGGCCCCCGTCCCGTGGTTGCGAGCTGGAGCTGCCATAGCTTATGGCTCGAGCAATAGTGGGCCCCAGCAGAGAGAACAGTCAGGATAACGAGCGCTCCGCCCGTCAAGCGGGCGGCAAGAGCAGCGGGCAAGTGCTTGGTAGGCCAACAGCCCAGTGAACCGGGCGGGGCACTCGACGAAAGGGGGACACATCACGCAAGTACGAGAAATTGGCCCCGCGGAGCTTTATTAAAAGAAAAGCAAGGACCACTACGGGAGGTCAAACCAAGGACCTATGGAAGTCGGGGCTCGTCCCCGGTCAATATTGGATCAAACAATAGGGGGCCGTAGCACTGACCTCTTTTTTTATTTTATTGATTCAATACAATAGGGGAAAAGATCATACAGTTCCCTACCGAGACAACAGAAACTCTCATTGCAAGCAACCTACGCGGGCTGGGCATACCTCTTCCGTGCGTCTTTCTCGTGGCGGAAACAGAACAACAGGGAAAGACCCGGCCGACCTGCCCTTTATTTATATTAAAATTGAAGCTCGAGGGCGAGCTTTATTTAAGAGAGAATGGGGAATGAATAGAAAGGCTTCCGTTTCCGTTCTTGGTTGGGGGGCTTTCTTTCGGGCTCCTCTCGATCTTATTCGTAGTTGGGAAGGGGGAAGGAGTCTAAATCAATGGACATTAATGAACCATCATTGATGGACGTTGCACATGACACGATCGACTCGACGGTCCGGCGCGGAGAGAGGTTGCTTACTCTCCCTAGTAGCGAAGGAAAAGGGCAGGGCTTTTTTCGTAGTGGGCGGGTTTCATGAGATCTATGCCGGCCGTCGGAATCAAATGAAGGTCGAAGGACCATTCGATTCATTAAGGGGCATAGCGGCGCCCTCGCATGGCGCTATTCCCGAACCTAGCAGCAGACGGGCGGGCCGGGCCCGAATTCAGACCAGACTCTTCTTTGTTTGAGCTGCTCCCACGCACGCAGACCAGAAGATCTCAGTTGTCCTGGGCTGAACAGACAAGTATGTAGAGATCTTCGTGGGACCGGGGAGGGAGTCGTGATCGATCTTTTCTAGGATTCCTTATCACGCCACGCACGGAGATCCCTCCATTGATAGATAAGAGGGCTCCCCCCAGAGACTCTTAAAGGTTAGGTTACTACCTGCCTCTACGGAAGAGGTGTACTTTGTACCGCCCGGAGGTCATATAGATCGAAACCCGGATCGGATCGATAAGAACGAAAGCCTTTGGTACTTCGGTAGGGTGAGCAGCCCTTAAACCAAAAAAAAAGGCCGGAAGGCCTCCTTCCCCGATTTCTGCATTTCATTCTCTATTCGGCCCGCCTCAAACAAAATGATAAAAAAGGAGAGGCCTTCGCATTCCTAATCCGGTAGGGCCGGCCGGCTTTGTTTGCCCCGGCTTGGCGAATCGCATCCCCGCGCAACGACATTCTTTGTGCGCCCCGTCACCGTTCTCGCTCAGTGTTTGCAACGGCTGGGGAGGCAGTCGTAGAAGCGAAGCCTATCGCCGAGCCGACCAAAAAATACGAAATTGGGCCCCTTCTATGAAATTGGATGGAATGGTCCAGCCCACCCAAGAACGCTTATGTCATATGGGAACTCAACTCATGGCTGGAAACAATCCTTATGGTTTTTTATATCCGGTAGGAATAATAAGAATCAAAGTCCAGGTTGGTTGGTGAGCCTAGTGATAGGAGACTATCTAGCTTGGTTCGGAGAGCACTTGTTGGGTTAAAGATTTTTTTGTTGCTAAATGTTACGGCCTAAATGCTGAACTATTGACCCTACTTGTTCGGATGGGTGTTCACCCCAAAGTGTTCCCGGACCGCATGCATACATCCGTAAGTAACTTAGTGCAACATGGCAAATTTCATTGAGAGGAATCAGAAAAGAAAAGAAAAACGGGTCAACATTAAGATGTTGAGAGATTGTCTCGGGGAAGAAAGGAACTGAGAGCATTGAAAGTGACGGAGAATTTGCCCCAAGAGGCGAAGACACTCTAAGCCAATCGAACAAAGTTTGAAGAGATCTCCGGGTAGGGTCAGCTAGGATCGGAATTCTACTTGACCTTACCGAGCCGATAGGTGAAAGAGCGCAGCCAAATCTGACTCGTAGTTAGAAAAGAGAAGTGTAGAGAAAACCTTATCTCAGGTCAAGTCCATTTATGTTCAATTCACTAGTGATACACTTTCATAAAATAAAGCAAGAGAAGAGAGATTTATTTTATTTTAACATAAGTCTTTCGAGATGCTGCGTAGTAAATATAGTATAGAAAGAGATTCGTCTTGTAAGAGCAGGTTGAAGCTTATTATTTTTATTCAATTTAGTAGCTAAGCGCTAAATCATTTGACAATGCCGATCTAATATGTCAATAGTTCCTAAATCAATAGGAAAGTAGCCCAAGGGTCGTAGAGTCGTTGTCGGGTTGGAGGGACCCACGGGGCGGTAACAAGACTAAACAAGTAAGGAAGGGGAAGTACTTTAAGAGAAGAGAAGAGTAAGGCCCATGCTTTTCGTCCCAAGTGGAATGCCAAAAGAAGCAAGCAAAGGGGCGTAGCCGTGACTCTCGAAAGTCGTCTTTTGTATCGCGTCAAGAGAAATGACATAGATAAGATCATTGCTTGAAGAGTTTCATTGTCGAATTGATCTCGGAATTGGATCCCATCCCAATAGTAGCAGCTGCCCAAAGGTGCTTTATGAAAGCCGGTCCACAGCAGTGAAAGTACGATTGATTTCGTCGATCGCCGCTTCTTGCTTTTTTTTGCCTCTCTGGCTTGACTACTCTGCTTGTTTAACACAAGTGTGATTTAACCTTCACGGACTACTTGACTACCCAGCAAGCTCCGGCTCGAAAGCAACAAGCAACTCCTTGAGCTGCGCGAATGTTAGCGCTCACGTTTGATTGTATTTAGGCTTTTAGAAAGCACCGGGCTTTTTCTCGTGAAACCATATAATTCTTCAATCGGCAAAAAGGATCGGAAGTCTGATAAGGCTTTAATTTAAGAGATGGGCGGTAAGAAAGAGTCACTCAGTAAATCGGTGGATCACACACACTTGTTAGAGACAGAGACAGAGACAGGGACACGCCTGACTATTAAGAAAGTATACAAGTGTTGAAAGAATGAAGTCTGGGGACAACGGGAAACGTGAGGAATGGGATCCCCAAACCCGCCCTATAAGTTCGCAAGCAAGGGACATGCCGAACACCTACCCTTCCAACTAAGTCCAACGCGAGGACTTTTAATTGACGATGCGTTCCGTCGTCAGCAAGCGGTGGCCGACGACGGCCCTTTTCCCTAAATATCTTGGGAAGCGAAGAGGACAGGGTCACAACTCGTTCGGTAAGATTCTCCCGAAGGTAGGCATTTACCCAATGAGATTATGAGTCTCTCAATTATACTTAGGGAGTTGAACGTCTTATTCTTATGAGTGGCCTATGTGAATATAAGCCAGGAGCAAGGATTCCGGAAAGTGGAGCCGGCTCAGGATCCAAAGACGTTCAAATCCAGTTCCAATCTGGATATAAAAGTGAAAAAGTGATATCTCTTTTAGTCCGGTCTTCTTTTCTCTTTTGAGTCAGGTTCTTAAGACAGGACAGGAAATCGGGTTTTCTGAATAATCTCTCTTCCGGCCTATTAAGTAAAGTAAGTAAGTTCGAGATCGAAACTGGACCTGAGAGAGACTAGACTTCTAGTAACAGTAGGTGCGCCTTCAGTTGAGGAGAGCTGTTCACAAGCAGTGGTTATGAGTTCTTTCTTGTTTCGGTTCAGAAGAGGCTACGCACCTTCAGTTGCACTAGTGGATTGAATAACCTTTTTTTTGAGTGAGTGAGTGCCAACAAAGTGCATGTGTTGTTGGTGGAGAAAAACACGAATTTCGATAGGCTGGAAGACTGATTTATACATTTATACTATAATATAAGTAGGACAAACGCCTTTAATTCAAATTGAAATGAAATTTATCCACTTATCCAAGGAATCTCTTTCTTGGGATTTGTATTTGAGAGAGAGAGCTATCTTAGGTCAGTTTCTTTAGTCATGGTTGAACTTTTATAGGTAAGAAAGTAGTCCCGTATGAAATTCATAAACCATTCATATCTGGCACTCACGGAGGTCAATCTTAAGTGTTGGAAGCTACTGCTAAGGTACTCCCCCTCATCTAGAAAGGATAGGCAATTGAGAGAGAATAGGGCGAGGGACCGCTTGGAAGAAGCACCTTTCCTGTGCTTGTCTTGTATCACGGTATACCGAAGATATGAGTCAAAATAGGTAACAGAAGGGGAGGGATTGTTTTCTTAGTGAAGGCGAGCAGCTTTCATTTTTTTTTTAGAATGAATGGTAGGGCGAGTAGGCGGTTCGTATGATTCCTCATCCTCAGAATAAGAAGTAGGAGGATACGCAGAGCAAGAGCTCTTGAAGTCTACCCCCTGGGCGCGCCTCTTAATTCATCCATTTAGGCCCTCCCCGGAACACGTAGATCCAGGGAACCTGGCTCGGGAAGAGCTTCTTACTAGTAGGGGCGGAGCACAGTAAGAGAGCCCAATCTCTGAAATAGAGCTTAGTCTCTCCATAGTAGTATACTAGTAGAAGGCGTAGGTTATGACTTGATCCAATAGAGTCAGAACACCTTTCTATCTAAAAGAAATGTTGCTCGATGAAACGATCCAGATTCCACACTATGCTGTGGGCTGGGGAGAGAGCAGCTCCGCGAAGCTGGGCGTTCAGTCTTCTTATGGTACTATACTAGAAAGAAAATAGAAGAAAAGGCCTTCAAAAAAGAGCGAGAGAGTGATGGGCAACCTTACCTTAGTCTATGCTCGTGAGCCGTCAAGTACCAGTCTCGCAACTGGCGCAAAAGGATCGGTACTTCACTTGCTGATCGTTCGCGAGTTGAACTCGCTCTCTTGCCACGCCTTTCACTCACTCGCTCACGTCGGACGTGATCACTCTTTTTGTTTGGAGGATCATTCGTTCTTCACTCTCTTGCTCCGCAGGGAGCGCAGCAAGGTAGGTGCATATTATCATATAGAAACAAGCGAAGCGTAGCGATTCGTACTACCGTCAAAGTTTCGCTAACCGGCAGGCAATAGAGCCCGCCGATAGGCGCAAGCAAGCGTAGCGAATCACATAGATAAGCCCCTACCTGCCAGCTCGCGGATAGATAGGGCGAGCGAAGCGCGAAGGGGATGGATGTCTGAGCGGTTGAAAGAGTCGGTCTTGAAAACCGAAGTATTTTTAGGGATACCGGGGGTTCGAATCCCTCTCCATCCGCGAAGTCATCAGTTCTCTCTTGCGTTATCTATAGATAAGAACGAATCGGATCGACTCGACTGATATGATAGATGGAATGGGGAGCTTGTCTTATGATTTAGTTAGAAGTCTCCCTTTCGTTATCTTCTGCTCCCCTTGGGTTTGGGTTGGAGAGGGGGATTTTCTCTTCTAACTGAACACGTTATTAAAGATGAAAAGGAACGAAGTAGCTCAGTTCTTACGCTTTGAAGATTCGATAGGTAGAGTAAAGCATAACGCTAGCCTTCCGTGATCCCAGTCGCATTCGATCTTTCAGAATATCGTAAGGACTCCACTAAGCCCAGGCTATGATCACTTCACACCAAGCCGGCAGCTAGAGGGATAGGGTACGGGTCTTTCTAATGAATTTACATAAATAAGAGAGAGAATAGCTAAGCCTTCTGATGAGCCAAGATCAAAAACTAGAAAGGGCATTTTGGTAGTAAAGAGAGAGCCCCGATCAGTAGATAGAGATGGCCTTTAGCAAGAGGCGTGACCGATAGTCCAAGGCACGGAGTTGCTCGTATAGGGGTTTACGACAGACCTCGAAGAGTAGTGGGTTGTAAACAGATTAGAAAGAGTCTGGGTCTTTGAGACTGACCTTGTCAGGAGAGGGGCGAAGCAGCTCGACCATAGGGGGAGGGGTGGTCACTCGTATAAGTCACAGCCCTCCCTTGGGTCGCCTTCTAAGATAAAAAGCTGGAGAATCCTATGTAGTTCGTTCCCTTACGGCTGAGACTCTGGAATTCAAAACCCTCGCCTGTTGGCTTTCGCTCCCGGCTTCCCTATCGGAAATAGTATTCCAACTCGTTTTCGTACGAACGTGATTTAGTTGCCCAAGCCCTCTTTCTGCTACGAAAAAAAGGCACCTTCTTAAAGGAAAGTCAGTCGAGACCCACCTCTGGACTACGGACGAGCTGCTTTCAGAACCGCTTAAGCAATAGATTTCCCACCAAAGTGACAACTGAATTGGGCGACTCGAAACCTGTCTCCAACCCTCATTAAACATTATCCGTCTTTCTATCACTAGTAGGTCCTGGCGAACCTGCTTTTGAAATAGCTCGACCGATAGGGAAAGGGTTACATCCGCGAGAGGGTAAGCGTGTAGGGGGGAAATCACGAAGACGGGCCACACATACTTGGCTTTACGCGATAGGGCACTTTTTTAAGACTTTCACCTTTTGAAGCTCACTTGACAGAGGGGTAGCAGGGGCTTTGGAATCACGCTCTAAAGATAAGGTAATAGTTCCATACAAGGAGCGATAGATAGCTCGACTAGAAGGAAAGGATCTTTGGAATTTCATAATGGATACGAATCAGGTCTTCTTCCCCTCTTATCTTATAAGTAGCTATCCTTATGATGAGCCAAGGAATAGAATGGATCGGTAGGAATGATCAGTTGAAAATGACGCATAAGATAAGTCAAGTTCACCGGCTTTCAAGCCTCTTTGCATGATTCCATGTAACTGATTCGTACGAGGCCTCAAACAGGGGAAAAAGATCTTCGTATATATGTCACTGAAACAATCTGTTCTGTCTCTGTTTTATTTTCGGATTCCGAAGATGAGCCGGCCAATCCTAACATCTTTATCTGAGGTTGGGTCCCCCTGCGTCGACCGGCTCCTCAGATAAAGATGTCTCCGACGCGACTTTCTCGGCAAGAACAACTTTTTCTATTGTGATTTTTTTGGCAAGAGACAAAAGAGAGATTTTATATCAGTCAAAAGCGGATACCGCCCCCCATGCTCCCACGGTCCGCTTACCGAGGTGCGGAGCGGGCCGGGGCCAGAGCAAGTCACGTTGGGGTATAGAGCCGTAAGCGCGATGGGGGGTTTCAGAGGACGTGCTCGTACGGTTCATAGAAGGGTATGATAGTTGATTGTTGGGAACTTTCACTCCTCTATATTCGAAATATGCCTTTCTAGGAGCATTACGATCTGCAGCTCAAATGGTCTCTTATGAAGTCTCTATTGGTCTTATTCTTATTGTGCGCCTTGTGAGCGCGTTTGGATCCGCGAAGGCAATCGCTCGGATGTTCCCCTAACCCAACCCGGGAACGAACCGGAGGGAACCGCAGCATGGGGAATGTCCGCGTCTCGTCGCAAGGCGTGTTTTGAGTTGTGGGTCATAGGGCGGGCAGCTTTTTCTGATCAAGGGCCGGGGCACAAGGGTCCTGGTACTATCCAGGTGCGAAGAACCCCGGAGGTGACTGCAATGAGCAGAAATCTCACTCACCGGCCTAAACGACGAGCAAACACTCGAACGTGAGAGCAAGGGATCGCCCAACGAATGGACGAACTCCAAGGAGGGAGGCAAAAACCATGCTTTCAGAGAAGTGGCGGTCCGAATCTTATCTGCGAGAATAACTGACTAAGCCGTGCCATAAGGCCCATTCTCCAACTCCAAACGGAACGGGGCCAAGCCTTTAGGTTGTTTAAGGAGGTTGGGTGACAGATCGGCCATAGGAGTACTCCGGGGTATAAACCAGGGCAACAAATGTCGAGCATACGACGATGCCGCCCGTTTTCATTTCATGGAAGTCCCCGGCAGAGGAAAGGGCTGTAGGTGATGGCACGCTTTGCTTCTTATCTGGAGAGGGGCGCTGAAATCGTTCGGGTCGTGCGTGGCAGCTAGTATAGATTCATAAGGGCGGGCGGCCGCGGGACCTATTCTCTTAACTGGAGAGGTGGCAAGGCTGAATAGGAAAGGGGCCGACTGATGAGTGCCTTTTTATTTTAGCCTTTAGAACTTTAGAAAAAGGCTCTCATGTGAAGCTAACATGGCTGGCTACATACAAGTATAGCCAAATCAAGATGAGACGGGACGGACGGTCAGAGGCCGCCGCGGGACTACCATAGGAAAGCAAAGCCCGCCCCCGCTAGCTAACATAGAAAGATATTCCCAGATAACAGTAGTCTGTCTCTATGTGAATCTCTTCCCGACCAGGCCAGGCCGAATCGGGCCACCACGTCGGGATGGGAATGGCTCAGCCCACATGCATCATTTGATGAAAGCACTCCAGTCGCCTCCTCGAAGTGGCTTGTCAACCACGTTTTCCCTCCCTAAAAAGAATGTTCCAAATGCCCTTCCTTGGGCAAGACAGCAATGAGTAGTTCGCTCCAGGACTCCATTCCCTCGAGAGCAGGATGCCGACCGAGATGGAGCTGGGAGCCAACCTAGACTTTCCTGGGGCTTGCCCCAACACCTAAAGAAAAGGTGGGCGCCGAAAAGTACGCAGCCCAGCCTCTTCAAGAAAGCTTTGCTTGGTAGGCGCTGCCTACTCACTCAGACAATGCTCTGAACACGAAAGTGTGCAGTTCCGCCCCCTTCTCCCGAGTCACAGGTAGCGCCTAGGAAAGCACGGACGAGCCACATGCAGGGAAACTTGCACGTGTGGTTCTGGCCGGGGACTCCGGTATACTGTACTAATATGTGTGGGTCCCCGTAATTCGAGTGAGATTGTCATGGCGCAAAAGCAGATATGGTCTGGTATTCCCTTGTTCCCTGTATTGGTTATGTTCTTCATTTCTTGTCTAGCAGAAACTAATCGAGCTCCGTTTGATCTCCCAGAAGCGGAAGCTGAATCAGTTGCAGGCTATAATGTAGAATATGCGCGGGATGCGATCCTTAATAGTCCACTGTTGGCGGAAGCCAATGTCCCGGGGTCCCGGGGACTCATTCTGACTGAAACAAGGGGTGGGTCTTTACCAATTTCTAAAATATTCGATTTAAGGGAAGCCAAAAAGAGCGCCTAGCGCGAGCTTTATTGAAAGAGGCCCCGTCACTATAGATGGGGCGCCCCTTATTTTATTGAAAACTCAAGGAAAGCTTTTATATGTATTCTTGCGCTCAAGCATGCGATTCGAAGAAAGCAACAAGCGAGAAAAGCCCTTTCTATTCTTGCTTGTTTAGTAAAGTCACGCTTTTCATTTTGTTAGGAGTAGGTGCTATCTGGGGCAGGGCACTCCTCATTCTTCATTCGAAACTAATGAATGTCCGGTCGGGGGTTTCTGCCTTATTATCAAAAAGGGAGTTGGGTAAAGCAAACTCCCTCCTTGGACGAGCACGAGGCTTAGTCAAGTAGAACCGGGTTGCGCTGCTTTATGCTCCGATCGAAAACAAATCAATGGGGCCATGCCGGTACGACTGAATATGCGTTAGAAAGGTCAATCCCTCCCCTACGACACCAAAAAAAACCGGGCCGAACTTCTAACAAGCCCGCCCGCTTACATAGAACAATATCGTGGCAACGTAGACCTAAGTGGTATCATATTGGATCCTTGGGAACCATCACAAGGACGGCCGGCCTATATTTGAACGAAAATGCCGTGTCGTCCAGCGGAGCCTAGAAGAAGGTGACTCGCGCAGACAGCTGACTCTTTTTCAATAGAAAGGAATAGCCAAACCAAGTCAGCTGTCTGGTCAATCTCAGAGATCTTATCGGCCGGCAAACTGGAGATGGACGACCACGATCCCGACCTTACCAGCACCAGAGGTGTACTAATCAATGAACCCCCGAAACCTACTTTTCTGACAAAATCAACCAAGCGTCACGACATGTTGTTGATATTGATTGAGTTTGAGGGACTTTCGCTGACTGAATTCATCCATAAACCCAGACCCCCGTAACCTTCGTAACCAAAGCGTCACGACAACATTCAAAGGCACCTTTTGGATTAAAAAGTAGGGGGGCGGAGGAGCACGTAGGAATGCCGACCACTACTTAAGCCACTTGTGGCTGAGAGAAAGCGAGCCGTCGTATAGGTTGTTCGGAGCGTCGAAGAAGCGAGCCCCTATCAGAGAAAGCCATTGCGCGCTAGCCTAGCTAGCTAGCCTTTTTCAGCTCAGCTGGCTATTATGTTAGTTGTAGCCCGCCTTCCCTCCTTCTCTCATTTCGGAAAGATTTTGCTTTCTTATGATGACCTGGTCGAGGGAGTACGATACATCGGTGTAAAAGATTGAGTGGGACCTGTGAGGTTGGTCACGGGGCAGCTGACCGAAAGGAAAGCGGGTAGGCAATTCCTATTTCATGATTTTTCTTTTTTTTCCGGTATTCCGCTCCACGAGCAGAGCGAATGAACCCAGTGGGCTGTGGTGATGTTAGAATTTGCACCTATTTGTATCTATTTAGTGATCAGTCTGCTAGTTTCTTTGATCTTACTCGGTCTTCCTTTTCTATTTGCTTCCCCTAGTTCGACCTATCCAGAAAAATTGTCGGCCTACGAATGTGGTTTCGACCCTTTCGGTGATGCCAGAAGTCGTTTCGATATACGATTTTATCTTGTTTCCATTTTATTTATTATCTTTGATCTGGAAGTAACCTTTTTCTTTCCTTGGGCAGTCTCTCTCAACAAGATTGATCTGTTTGGATTTTGGTCCATGATGGCCTTTTTATTGATTTTGACGATTGGATTTATCTATGAATGGAAAAGGGGTGCTTTGGATTGGGAGTAATCACTAGTGATAGGGCATAAGGGGAGAGGACAAGGTCAAGAGCGATGCCTACTTTGTTTTTTCAATCTAGAATGGATACTACTATCCGTATCGAGCTGCTTTACACCCAGAACCATGCCGATTGTTTTTTCATTTTATTTGGTATTATTTTAATAATCTTTTTACTGAAAAATAAAAATTTCAGAAAGGAAACATGGTTGGCACGGTGCCTCCACTTCACGCGGGCCAGGGCCCGCCCAGTCTGGTGCTCCGGAGGACGATGACCCAGAAAAGGTGCGTCTTCGGAAAGACATTCGTAAGGCTCTGGAGAAGCTTCTAAAATTGTTTGCGCTATTGTAGTGGCATGGGGTTCTGTGGTAAGTACGGGGCAGAACTCATTTTCATTTCTTGGGAGCCCGAAGATGAGTTTTCCTATAATATCCGCAAATGCGGATCCGGGGCTTGCTCCGCTTTTTACGGAAATATATGTCTAACGAGGCGTGGAACTCTGCTGACATGAACGCTCACTGGATCCATGACGTAATACGCCGGGATCCCCCATCATCTACATGACTTTTTATACCATCGTCTGGTTTTTGGTGATGGCCTTTTTTATCTTATTCGTATTCTAATCTTCACTTCAGTCTTCTCTGAATTGGAAGAAAAAGAAGTGAGTGAAACGGGAAAAAAAGATGATGAGAAATCCCCCCGGACGTACTCATGGGCAGCGTGAGGAACCGGGTAACCAAAGTCACGATCAGAAAGGTTGACATCCAGACCATGTTTCTGGAAAGCGCTGGTTCGAGCCCAGTTCGTGACAAGGCCTTTTTGGTCATATAGAAGGATAGACGCCCCTCCTTTCTCGTTAGACAGATGACTCCCCTATTTTTTTGCTGGTAAATACGGGATAGGATCGACTCTGGCAGCTGAACTTCTTTGTCTATTTATCTATGGCTCTTGTGCTAGTGCCCATCAATCTCATTCAATCCACCAATCAACGTGTGGTAGCTCCGCCATCTGCAGCGAAGGAAGGATAAGAGCGAACGATTCTTATTCTACTTACAGCCCCTCTATCGAAGCAGAACAAGTAGAAAACGGATGCCCCAGTTTTTGGGGATTCTATTTCGATCCAAACCCGACAACCCACATCTACATTTATATACGAAATTAGAAAGACCCCTTTTTTAGTTTCGTTTTGGCAGACTGAATACCAATCTCGCGTGGGTAAGAAGAAAGCGGTGAAACTAGGCGCTTCATTCAAAAAGGCGCAGAACGGTGCAGGAGTTCCTGGAGCTGGAGGCAGGGACAGCAGAAGGGTGAGATTCTTTCTGAAGCTAGGATGGAGAGGCGGGAGGTGGGAATCGAGCATTACTGGCGGCGAGATCGGAGTAGCACCTGGTTGGGGTAAGGAGATCAATAGCTATGTGCTATGGAAGCGGGGAGGAACTTCTTTTCTAATAGTTGTTTTGTAGATTAGTAGTTTAGATTAGTTGGCCTGCTGAAGACAGACCGAATAGAAAAACAGATGGTTTGATAGTTGCACATTCGCTTAGTGACTGATCCAGTGCCGGGAAGGAGAACCCGATACTAAGGCTCAAGCACTACCTAAGGGTAGGCAACGAAACAAACAGGAGCTTGAAACTCCACTACTAGAGAGTGTTTCCTATAACCAACCTACCTTATTCCTGTAACCAAACCTACTACTTTACACTAGTACTTTTTCTAGTACCAGCACGGGGAGAACCTATACCTCAAACTAGTTCCTATCCCTCTTTGCTTGAAAGACTACTGATTTTGCTAAAGAACTAGCTTGCCCCTGACTAAAGGCTGGGAGATTATCTAGCTATTTAGACTAAGGGGAGAGCTGGTCTTTCTGTTAGAAAGGGTAAACATAGTAGATACCTTTTCCACGTTAGGAAATTTGGAAGAGTAGTACCGATAGCCTTAGTACGAGTTGGACCTTTCTTATTCTTAGTCCTCTTATGACTCTTATACAAGCTAGCTCTCTTATGCGCTTGCCTCGGATTACTGGTAATGTTCTTTAGGCCCTTCTTACTCTGCACTGTCAGATCAAGGGAAGGAATGAGAAGAATAGCCTTTTCCAACTCACTCTTATCCTATTAGTAGAACTGCTAGTCTTCTAAGCCTGTTAGTTATTATGCTAGGTAAAAAGGGGAGCTGGAGAAAGACCAGTTTTTAACTACTGTTAGCATGTTAGCTCGCTAGTAGTACTGATAGAATAGATTAGGGACTTCTTAAATTAGGAAACTCTAAAGTTGGAAGAGCCAAAAAGAAAGAGCCATTCGATGCCAGAACCGGATGTCCTTATGCAATTGGATAGACTGGAAGAGATTATCCTTTTACAAACAAGAGATGCTTGAACTTCAACTAATTCCCCAGCTGCCCTAACCTTTTCTGTCTGTGCTAAGAAACTAAACTCACGCCCTAGCTGCCTTTTACCTAGCGCCTCGCTGAGACTGCTTCACGAGACTGCTAAAAACTAACTTGACTTGCCCCAGCTTGACGACTCCTTTGATTTGCTTACTAAGCCCTAGCTTACTAGAAAGAAAATGGATTTCAATTGCGGCTTGAAAAAAAAAAAGAATAGAAAAAGAGACCACGAAAGGGCGCCATCTTCGAGACCACGGCTGAATCTTTGTTTAAAAAGGGCCTACAACTTTGACTTTTCTTCTCTTCCTTCTCGTGCTTTTTCTTTTCTAACTATCAAAGAGAATGTGAAAAGAAAAGGGAGTTCGGGGGTACTAAACAAGAGACAGACTCTCCAAAGCACAAGCCGAAGGCATATTTTCTATGGAAAGCAAACACAGGCATCTCAGGCTTGCCCATGCTTACCAGACCGTCACTTACTAAGGCAAGACTTCTTACTCAGCCTAAGGGTAAGGGTTCTCCTAAGACAGAATGCTTTGCTTACTCCCCGGAGAAGAAAGAAAGAGATATTCATTAAACAGATCAGATGAACGACCAAAGTACGATCGACTGAAAGGAGAGGAACGTAGTACCTTTCGCTTTGTAGACTACGCTCTTACCCATAGGTCGAGCCTGGAAAACTGAAACTGGTTTGAAATCCTGCTCTGGTTCTTGCACTTGACTTTTTGTTGGGTTCGTAGTCAAAGGCAGGAAGAACAGACAGAAGAGAAGAAGCTAATGGTACACTTTTTCGTTGGTCGCCTCTTTCAGAGCCTTCAGCTTCGGCAACTAATAACCATAGTTAGTGGCTTCTGGTCTATAGTCACTGATCTCGAGTATGCCCTCCGCCTCTCCTCTTTTTCTTGGGTCTATCACCTCCGCTCACTAATCTCTGTCTCTTTCGTGTCTGTCTTCCGGTTGATGATGAACTTGTTGTCTTCTTAGTCGTAGGTGTAGGTGCTCTTCTCTTATTCGTATGATAAGTATATGTAAGAGTGACTTGAAGACGCAGGCTTTTTATTTTAGGTCTTCTTTCAAATCCTGCCCGGCTTATTTTCGCTAGGCATAATAGTAACCACCTCCCTCCTCACCGAAACTGCGAAGGGACGGTACGTACACAAAATGGCGGCTTACCGCAAGTCCCTTCGGTCTATCTTTCTTTAGCTCTGGTGGGCGTGGTTCTGTAGTTCTTCTGGCCTTTCTTCATGTCGTAGCCTTAGCTTATCGATGGGTCTTGCATTAGATACATATAGCATTTTCTTTGACTCATGCCTTGGGGAGTCACTAAGTCTTCGCTACATGCCTCTAAGCTGGGAAAGGTAAAGAGACTAAAGTTCCAAAAAAAAGTAAGGGTGAGTTTACGAACACGACTTCCCTCTCTTAAGCATATCGCTATTAGGACAGCGCTGGGATGAAGGCAGCGGTATCGGATGATTCTCCACTCTACTTTACTTCCCTATCTTGACTTGGAAAGGTAGGAGGTCTCTCTCCCAAACTCTAAAGAGTTTGCGATTTCAACCATAAATGATCAATGGTTAGCAAGAAAGCATGAAAAACAACTAAGCTCCATTCGTACCTGGCTTTATATAAATGACTACTTATAAATTGATAGATCAGAATAGCTATTTTAAATAAATAAAAGGACTAGCTCTACTGACTTTACTGAACTTTTTCCAAGAGCTGGAACTCAGGCTTCTCTCTCTGATCCGCTAGCTTAGCCTACGTAAAGGAAGGTACGAAGTCTTCCCCACCCTAAACTAAAAGAGTGAAGGGAGTACGGAACCGTCAGCCCATCCTAAAAGGATGGATTATCTTATATCTACATAAGTCCTATACTCTATAGCGACTTGGGCACTGACCTCACGAGTCTAACTTGACTTGCTAAGCGAAGCTAGAAGGACTTAGGTGAAGCCCGAAGTCGACGCTTAGGAGTGTGCGTTCCCGATAGTACTAGCCGGAAATAGTCGAAGAGATTCTCTTCGACCGCGGGAGAAAGAATTTGCCTTGGATTCGATGAATATGAGATTATCCTATTCCTAGAGAGAAAATGGAAGAATCTTCTTTCCATACTTTTAATTCATAGCAAAGATCTTTTCAGAAAAGATAAATTTTCCAGTACAAAAGGGCGCGAATCAATGGCTATGGCTCTAGTACCTAACCCTAGAAAAAGGCCATTAAATATCAGAATCCGGTCTAAAAGAGCCGATCTTCACCCCTATTTCATGTTCCATCCCTGACCCAGCCGACAAATCACGTTAGCCCGAACCCGCTTTGGTTCATTAAGATTGTTGACCCAAACCTATAACTGGTCCTGGTGCAGTTGCGTAATGGAGACTAGCGGCACTCGATGGGCAAGTTCGGAACCGACGTTAATGATGTGAAGAAAGACACAAAGCAGAGATCAAAAAGTCCTACCTAACCTATAGGTAGAGGT